AGAATCAAAAAGAGAAAGAAATGGAACCCGTCACATCGATCGATTATAAATGTAATATTCTTTATAAGCAATACCGATCAAAGAGATAAAAGAAATCGGATGGTGGATCATGTAATATTCATCTTGACAAGAAATTAATTATCGACATGATAAAATAGATATCACAAGCAAAAGGGCTATAGCTCAGTTAGGTAGAGCACCTCGTTTACACGCGCGCCGATGTTTTTTCAGAGGAGTACATTATGGAATCAAAAAACTTATTGAGAAGTTGATGTCTTACTCCATGACTTTTAGGGAACAAGAGAACAATAGCCTGACAAAAGATTCGGTCCAATTTAGGTGCCCTTTTAGATTTTAGGCAACCAATAGAACCCATTATTTATTTAAGATTATTATAAGGGGAATACTCACTCTGCTAGGCATAATGAGTATAAAGACCTCAAAAAATTATTTTTTCGTCCTATCTTATGAACTTTAAGGTGTATGAAGTTTCATATTGGATTATTTAAGTAAAAGGGGGGCGATGGAGACTTCATTTAACTTAGGTTGATCTAAGCCAAAAGCAAACCTACGTCAGGATAACCTTCTTTGAAACACTTCGGTAGTGCTCTCAGATCGGAATCCAAATAAGAAATCAGAGCACATGGAGCCATCTTCTTATCTTCCTGTCAAGAGAATTATGGTAGACTAACTGATTCTTTATATCAGTTAATGAAAGAGCCCAATGCAAAAAAATGCATGTTGGGTCTTTGAAACAGTTCGAATCATTTTGATAATAATCAGTTTGATCTGTTTTACCGAGAAGGTCTACGGTTCGAGTCCGTATAGCCCTAAAAAAAAAAGGAATAAAATAAGAATAGTTGGCCAAGAGCCCTTGTAATTGTCACTAGTTGTCTTCTCTCTATCTTGTTACTGGTCTCCGGTCACTCAACTAATCTACTTGACAAGTCTTGCCTGGTCTCGACACCCGGGTCAGCCTATTTTATAGCCTGGTCGTATCTTGGGTCCATCGCTAACGGAAAAGCAGTTGTTTTCTATAAGTCGATTCCAAGACCTTTTTTTTCGATTGGGTATGATATTTGCCCTACTCGATGAGAGTACCGCTTGCTAACGAAAGTAGTTTGTCTACTAGCTAAAGTTTCCTCTATCTTCTGTTCTGCTTGGCTTGCAACAAAGAGCTTGACTTTCAAGTAGTACTTCCCGGAACAATCAAAGAAGTAGCTTTTCTTCGAGTGCCGAAACTGTACGCATCTCCCGACACTTCACTAACGGTTTTCTTTCTCTAAGCTAAGTCACTTGAACAAAGACCTTCTTACCTTTAGGGCTTTCCCGACTGCCTTCCTTCAGATTCAAAGTCTCTAAGTGGCGCTTCCCCTCTGCCAATAGTACCTCAAGAGATCTAATAAGTATGCCCTACCCTAAGGCGAGTTCGAATAGCCGAGCAAGGGACGGCCCCACACGAGTAATGGCTACGGCCCCAGCTAGGCGATAAAAACTGTCTTAAAATATGTCTTGCTGTTATGAGCTGTAAGCCCCCAGATATCCCCACCAAGGCCCGGCCCCTACAGGAAGCCACTTGAACGAAAGTTCAAGAGAAGAGAGGAGGAAGCCACTTTAGCCGAAAGTTCAGGATAGAAAAGCAACTTGACCGAAGGTTCAGGATCTGCAATTGAAGAGAGCGTCAAGCGAGGAGATGAAGAATCAACAGAATCCACAGCTGCTGCCACCGTTGCCTCTGATCTCGCCAACAGAGGATGAAATTCATATCTAGTTCCGTACCGTAAAGTAAAGTGAATTCCGTGTAGTCACGTGTAGGAAGGGCCGAAGCCGAACAACCTGACGCGCGTAGGCTTTTAAGCCGTATCTCCTTGATTTGCTGGCTATAGGAAAGGTGAAGAATGGGCTGTAAACACAAGAGACCATAAACTACGGTTCTGTATGTATGGAGAGGGAGACAGGGTGGAAGGTGGTCCAAATAGGAGAGCAGCTTTTTTGCCCACTTCTCTTACTGATGTGGCATTTTTCCTTCTTTCAAGGAGGTTTCGGTTTCTTTTTCTCCTCGTCTGTATTAGTCACCTCTGTTGGTTCTTCTTCGATAGCATCAATAAAATGGCACTATTGGAAAAGATGGTAGAATAATCGGCTTCTTGCACAAGCCCAGCCCGTCAAAGAGGGCATTCGATAGCATCCTCTTCTGGGCATCTAGATCGATTCCTAAGACCCTCTTATGCGCTACGTCCTACTCCTACTGCTGATAGATGCGTCGACTCGCTTGACTGCTTTCCTGTCTCAACAATAAGATAAGAAGGGAAATCAGTCCTGCCTAATTTCTTATCCTCCGTATAGTCAAGGGCGTATTTTCTGTATTCTCTCCCCCTTCTCTGTGCGCACCGGTAATTCCTTCACAGTTCAAACTCCCTTCGACTGCTAACTCTTAGCAATATCCTTTCTTATATACTTGCAGTTCAGTTCCAAGCCTTACCTTAGGGCAATGATAAGATAAAGAACCGCTCCGCACCTTCCCTATGTGCAATGCAAGAAGTTCCTTAACAACTCACTAGCATCCTCCTCTGGGCATCTATCTAATAGATGTGTCAAAGAGCGTATTCGTCGCAAACAAAACAACCTATTCAACTAGTTGCATTCTGTAAGAACAAGAGCGTATTTTCTGCATCTTCGATTTCCTGGTATTCAAAGGGGCTACGCGGCCAGAAAGAAAGAAATCCTGCAACCCGAGGATATTGTTAAAGCATAGTTTCACCCTGAGCAATGAAGATAGGGAACTTGCCCAAACCAATAGCATGATTACAAAAGCATACGCTTTGTTCTTACGAAGACTAACCGGGAAGGATGGTTTGCAAGGAGGTCTACTGGCAGAGCAGAACCTCAGGCCCTACTACCAAAGGACAATATCCGCCGAGCCTTGATACAATCAAACGAGGATTCATACAGCATTCCTACGAAAGAAAAGAGACTATGAAATCCGGGATTCCGAGTTAAGGACGAGCGAAGGAAGACATATATACCCCTTAACGGAATGCAAGCCATAGCCTCTCCAGACAATCACTTACCTTACCGAAGCTACAAACGAACAAGAGGAGGCCAAATACGAAGGTGCAATGGCTACAACGGGGAAGGATCCTCCCAGCAAACACTGTTCCCTCAAAAGGCTTTCTCAGCCGACGATGGAAGCAAAAGATGACTCGACCAAAGCCGTTCCCAAAGTTATTAGGGAGAAGTTCCCTTAACTGAATGAAAGTCACAGCTAAGTTTCCTAATCCAATCCACATGAACCTTAACAACTTAACCACTAATGATTGAAAAATTGCTAAACCAAGACTCCTTAGCGAACAAGAATTTCCTTATTTGATGCAAGATTCTATACACGTACCAGTTACGCGAACCAGCTCCATCATCCACATCTCATATGCCATTGGCGGGGGTCCCATTCGTCATGTGCCCTTTTACGGGATCCCATTCCCAGTAAGTAGACTTGAACCCATACCCTTGATTCCCGCCTTGAGCCTCAGCCCGAAGGACCAAAGGTTGCTGTTTGGTCTGGATAAGCAGGCAGGGACAGGCTCCTCGAGCAGATACCATTACAATGGAGAAGCTCATCTTCCCATTACCGGCGGAGAACTCAAGGGCTCCAAACTCCTTAGGTCTTGTTTTGTAAGCTTGAAGCTTTGAAACCTGTCGAGATTAACCTCCACTAACCTAAGCTTACCAGATCAAGTAGATCACTACCGAAACCCGTACCGTACACGCTGCTTTCTCGGCTTCGCCTCTTTCTGACAACGCCGACCCTCCCCGTACGCTTTGAGGGACTGAGCCTTCGGATCCCACCTTATTGGTATTGGTCTTCTTTCCGCTGTCGCTGAGAAATGCCCTCCTTTTGGCTTCGCCTTGTGGTCAGAACCGAGACAGATGGTTTTGGTGACATTTCTATTCTGTACCAAAACCGCCTTATCAGTGGATCTCTCTCCGTCCTATCGTACCTCTAGCAAACAACAAAGATGAACTTCGAGCTGCTGAACCGGGCATTGAACAACGGTATATTGTTTTTCTGCTTGTTTTGGAAGCTTGAAACGACAGACAAGTGGTGACTATGAGACGGCTTGCTACTGAGCTTCTTGTGTTCCATCTTTCTTTATTGTGGGGTCCGCGCAACAAGAGCGCTTCCTCTTTTTCTTTGCCACCATGAGACGTCGCCTTCACTGGTTCTTGGGGGTTGGAATAGTAGGCGAGCTTCCCCGCCTTGTTCTCTGCGGTCATTCTCGCTGTCCTTGCTGGGACAGCCATTAAAGGGTTCGTAGATTGCTATCGGCTATGATGAAGTGCTTTTCTTAATGAGGAGTGAATTTCAAAGAAGGAGATTTTGAAAAAGGGCAGATCAGAAAGACCGCAAATGTGGACCAAGTCAGTACATTGCAGTCAGCAACTCCGAATCAGAAAGGAGTCAACGCCAGAGGGCAGGCACAGCCGGTCGTGCAGCCTGTTATGCAGCCTGTTCAGCCAGCGATTCAACCGCTTGTATTACCAGAAACCGGCAGTTCAACAGAATACTTCAGCCAACATTGTCAGGCATCAGCAGGTTCATCCGTCCAGTTTGATCACCAAGCATTATGTAAACAGACCAGAGAATGGAAATTCTTCGGTCCAGGAACCGCTTATTGTGAGAAAGGCTCAAAGCATTACTACAGTGGAAGTACAAAGGCCGATAGAAGCACCCACATGTCAAGTACAGTCGATGGTTGAAGACAGGAACCTCCAGAAGCAGACGGCAGCATGCGTGTATGATGACATCTTCGACGAAGACTCCTTTTATTTTTAGATAAAGCAATACATTGTTCCACTTGAGAAGATGAAGGCCAGAAATGCACCATCAACCACAGTACAATCTCCACCGCCATCAGCATTGCCATTTCCGCATAATTTGGTGAATCCGGCCTCCAAGATCATAAAGTCTCCGCCACCATCCGAAGTTCCACAGCCACGGGTTATCATTCCGCCATCCAGCGTGTCGACGAAAGAAGCTTGAATTTCAATGCAAATTATAGCAAAGTTAGAGACCCTCATTGTACTGGTGGTACTATCCAAGTAGAGAGGATTCCCAATGTTGCTTCCTAGGTATTCCATTCCTTCCGGTGTCCACAGAACCAGAGGAACATTATCAAACTTAACCCATATTGGGATACTAGCAAAGCTGCTTTTGGAGAGATGCTCTCCCGGTTGGTTGGCATTTCTTAAGAATCAAAAGCTTCCCAGCTATATGGTATGGTCCTACGCCTAGGACAGCATTGCAATTTTCTTCACTCCTCAATTTAAAAACATAGAAGCCATTATCAAGGAGCATGACATCTTCAAGAGCTTGCTCCCAAGTCTTATAAGCCCATTCTTTCACAAGATTCAAAGGGAGTGCTCGGTCAAGGAAATACCCTACCACAACATTTTTCCATCTCTTATAGCCTATTTCTGTAATCCCATTAGGTATGTTAGCTGGGCTCGGGCATTGATCGATAGTACACCTTTCTATTCCTATTCATTTTCTTTATTCCAATTTGGCTGGTTCACCCGCATTGGAAGTCTCGGATGAAGCTCAGATATTTCACCAGAACATGAAGTGCTTAGAAAACACATTTCATAGGGTTGCCGGACCCTAGAAAGAGTGAGAAAATCAGTTGACTGGCTCACGTAGTACTAGATAGATACTTGACTTCCTTCAGAGAAATACATTCCCTAGAAAATGACTGACTCTCATGGTTCGCTACTGACTTCCTTCAGTGAGGACTTACCGATCACTCCATTGGAACTTCGACTGATTCTGCCACAGAACTAATCCCGTGCCAAGTGGCTCAATAGACTCTCTCTTTACCTTCCCCATCTGACCCACTCGGAATCCCCTTTATAACTAGACTCGTGCAATTTCTAATCAGTGGCTTCCTTCCTTGAGATATCGCCCATCGCCTGAGATGGAGCCTAGCTTTCTGACTGGGCAAGCAGAATGTTGTCCCCAATTCTCCTTCCCTCAACAAATGCCGTTTGCTGCTTACATCCGCGGTGGGGCAGGACTGGCTTGATCCTATTGGCAATGATCTTGGAAACGTGTTCAGTTCTTTATATCACCCCTCGTCCTTTTTGCTTGCTTTATGGTGCCTACTAGTCGATCAGTCCAATCTTATCTGCGTTCATCCCCCGCTGCTTGTTCTGCTTAAGATTTTTAGGTTCTCTATCTCATATAAAAAATGGTACCAAGAATTCTTATCCATAGCGTTCTAAAATATGTTATAAAAGAAGTCAAACTTGGTATAACATATTTTATCTGACAGAACGCCATTTCTAAGATAAGAGATAGGGTACTCCTTCTAAGCTTCAGAAATCGATTCTGCCTCTATTTCCGAGCGAGCCAAATGCAAAGAACCCAAGTGAGTAGATCTGGTTACCTTTTCTAATACGTAATACGAGGAGGCAATGAATATGGAATGGTTGTATACCGAGGCAATGCTATTCTTCTTTTCAGACAAAAGCCTATTCTTTATGGTGTGCCAGTTGTTGATCATAATCCCTAAAGAGGTGACGGGGGCGGAAAGTCAATCAGATAAGATAAGAAGATAAGGGACAAGAGATAGCGATTCCGTGGTTCGGCGGGTAGAGGAGATCATTTCTACTTTCGATATACTTCACCGCGTCCCACCTAGTTGGACCGGAATGGACTTGTTCCCCCGGAGAAGACGGAGAGGCCTAACAAAGGGCCTGATCAACCAAAGACTGACGGAAGAGGTTTTTATTCCTAACAGGCTAATTGAACAGGCGCCGAAAGCAACTGTACCGACGCGGTTCAGAAGCTACAGCCACTTAATTGACAGATGAAGGTCAGAAGCTTCCCCTATCAATCAGGGGAGGGACTAGATTGTTAAGTTTAAGAAATCCCTGACCTACTTGACTTGTTCTACCTGACGCCATTGTCCGATCTGGATTTGAAGGCAGGTGGGCTTGAAGTCAAAGAAAGAAAGCAACTGGAGTTGAAAGAATGGGGCCTTGATTATCTATTCTATCCCGCAAGGCCGAGATTAGTGATTCTCGTCGCTAAGCGAAGACTCTAACAGAACAGAGTAGCGTACCAAACCAAAGGGCAGTCCCGTCGGATCAAAGGAAGGTCAGACTAGCAACGGACGAAGCGGGTGAAGAGCTTAGGTATAGAAAGGGACAAAGAGCTTAGCCGCCAAGCGAAGGGGCAAAGAGGCTAGGAGCCGAATGGCCACTTGACTATCTACTACTAGAATAGAATAATGAGTGTGATAGCGCCAGAAGAGAAGCTATCAGCAACTGTCACACCAGAATGAGCTGATCGGGTAAGCACGGAGAAAGCTTGCATTGAAAAGAAAGGGGGCAGCTAGAGGAGAGGAGAAGCCTTCACACCCCAAACAGTTGAGGGAAGAGAGGCGAAGCCAAGGGGCACGAAAGCAAGTGTCAAGTGTAGGTCTCCCATTCTTCCCCTGAAACCGGCATGGCTACAGTCAGACAGTCTAGATAGAAGATAAGGGTCGAAAGAAGAAAGTCTAGACTTTTCTCTTTTTCATAGTGAGAGCTGTTTGGTTATTAGTCACTTTTCTCGCTCCTCAAGAAAGACGGCTAGAAACTTCCTATTAGGAATGGCTTCCTTTCAGGTTGTGTTGTTACAGACCAGACTGTTCTAACAGGGCAGGGGAGACGGAGAAGTAATCTCATACAGTACAGCTATGATCGGGCAATAGCGCAGATAAGATCAGACTGAATGTGTGAAGGATATGGTTCTGGTTCTCTTCTGTCCCGTTCCTTCAATCAAAGAAGATGACATGCCCAGGGCTAGTGCCAGCGCATAGTCAGAGTCTTCCCTGCGTGCCTAACATCCACTTCTTCTAGTCGAGTGCCTTGCGGCGCCTTTAACCATGAGAGAAGGCGATACCGAAGAGAATAACTCAATGTCACTGGCTACTCCATCAACTCAATTTCGTTGCGTAAGTGAGGATGCCAGTCATCATAGTCTGAACTTGAAATCTTTCGTAGGCTCATCTCGTCGATTGGCATTCCGATCCTGGTCATTCATAGTTCATAGATAGTCGGCACTTTTAGTCATAGGCTAGCGCCCATTCCTGATAGCCGCAGCTCTGCCCCTTCCCTATTCCATTAAAGAATGAATGGGAATTGATCTGACAACGGCTGGGCAAAATCCATCTCTTTCCATCTCTATTTTCGCTAAACTTGCTTGCTTTCATGAAGCCGACCTTAACAGACATCTCTTCCATTTTCGTAGATGGTCCGGTGAATCAATTAAATTAGATGCCGCTTACCTAGATGCGGTGCTTGTCCCTCGAAGCGAAGGTAAAGACCAAGACATTGGTGATTCTTAATCTGACCGCACTTCCCTCAGGTCGAACGGCTATCGATCCTGGCCCGATGAGAAAAGGGTTGAACTCATGCTTGCCTTAACCTCTTAGCGAAGGAAATCGGTGTGCTGATTGGCTCGGGTCATTTAGGTGTGCATGTCTTTTGTAATTCTCTAGATGGGATCCTTGACCTGCTTCAGCAGGATGTTGTTGGGGTTGCCATGCCCCGGTTTGTTCGCCTGTAGTTGTTGTTTCTTTTTGGCTTTTTATTTTAGCCCCTTAAAAATCTCGCTTTTCCCTCCTAAGTGAGAGTTCAATCCTGCCAGTTGATCATTTTCCCCGTCTTTTTGTTCATCAATGCTTTTCCACTCGGCGACGTCCATTTCAATCTTTCAAGTTTTTAAAACCCCTGGATTTTTGGCTAGAAGCCCCTCTCCTTGGGAGCCAGTCTCCGTAAGTGGCATTCCTAGTAGCAGTAGAAGTACCTCTTAGGAAAGCGCTTGTTGTCACCGGGAGAGAAAATAGAATATCCGGATGTGAAAACGGCCTGAAAAGGTCTAATTTCAATTACTTTGACCATTGGTCGGTTCGGCCTAAGGAGTGTGCTGGCACTATCAGTAGTCAAGACGAAGAAGTCGGGCTAAGGACTCTTTACCCTCGATTCTTAGCATCTCAAGGAGACGATCCTCTGGAGAAGAACATCTGAAACTCTATCTCTTGAAATGAATACCCCTTCCTTGGCTTATGCCATTTACCTGAACAAGCAAAGAAAGACTTCAAAGAAGGTAGGAACTTACTCCTCTTCTCCTTCGATACGTGCCTGCTACTGCAGCAGCTAGAGAGGTACGGATTCGGACATGGGAGCATTAGGAAGATTCTTTATAGCTTATGTGATTCACTCCTTAAATTAAATAAGGTAGTTGGCTTACTTGCTTTTGAGAGGACAGGTTGTTTACGAAGAGAAGACAGACGCAAGACTCATCCCGATGGATGCGAGACAGCAGAGGATGTGGGAGCTTTCTTTCCCAGAATAGAAGAAAAAGAGATCAGCAACTTTGACTTAGCCCAAGCAATGCCCTTGGGATTACTATTAATAGGTTCCCAAGTAACCCCTTAGCTATCCCCAGGTGGTGGACCAAGCAGAGCTTTGGCCCTCGCTAGCGTTATTCCTCCGATTCGGTTTGGGGCTCAGAGTAATGTATTTATTCACTATCAGATAATAGTTGTAGTCCTTTAATTTAAAGAAAGAATCCTGGAAAGAAGCTCTTTTTCTATAGGGGAAATTCTCTCTAAGTCGAATCGGTGGAATGCCCTGCTTCCGGCTAAGTATACAGAGTTGGGTTCGGGCGGGCTTCTTTCTTTCCCGGAACCGCCGTCCATACATTGCCCATATACGATGGACCAGCAGTTCTTAGACTTCATAGACGGAGAGCCTTTGCTTTGTTATATATCCAAGAGGGTCCGGCCATTCCACACGCTGCCTAGAAGAGGCATGGTTTTTCTTTTAGTTAGTTAAAAGAGAAAAAGGGATGATGGGTGCTTTTTTATAAATAAATAGAAGAGATGAAGTCCGTCATTTAGAGAGAAGAGATGGCTTTGGAGGAGAAAGGAGCGGGTCTCAGATCTTTTGCTCCGCCTTACAGCCTTAGTTTGCACCGTTTTTCTTCCTCACATGGACTAATAACAGGTTCCGAATTAGTTGTCCGAAATAGATCTGGTGCTCTCTCTTCCCCTCTAGTAGTGCTATTCTCGAATGAATGTAAGAGCTTTTCCAACCTCTTTCCCTTCGATACGTGCCTCCCGATCGGAAAGGAAGGAAGTGCCACATCTGTGTCAATTGGATGCTTCCTGTACTGCTGCTATTGCCCAAGGATTCTAAACCTTCGATGAGGTGAAGGCACGTATTCGGATCTCACCTTTCATTGATAGTTACCCGTCTCCATCCAGAGAGCTAGCTGTTAGTCTTTCTCGACCCGCTATCTTACTTGAATGAAAGAAAGAGAAGAATCATTCTATTTTAATGTACAAAGGCCATTACTCGATGGTATCCGCTCATGGATGGTAGTTGACTGATTGGAGTCAGTTTCAGTCTTTCTAGTAGTTGGAGTTTGTGGAACAAGTTGTAGAGATCCCATCGTTTCTATGTGGAGAATCCACACCAGTAAGAAATAGCTTTAGTTGTTGGTGGAAGTGACCTAGATATTTTTATAGGTCCTTGCCCCTTTCTTTTTCTTCCGCTAGGTAAGTTGGGAAGTCCTTAATAAGGCAGGGGAAGTCGAGTCCCTTATCTTCGCCTCGATCTGCGCTTTCACTTTCGCTTTAAAGAAAGAATCGCTGAAGACAGATTCTTTTTATCGGTTGAGTAAGGGCGAATTGCTCCTCTTCTTTATTCTGTAATACCGATAGTGATACGACCAACCTCAAGCGGAAGTAGTTCGGAGCGTCTCTTTCTGTGCTGTTATGATTCCATGATCTTCTCTGAGGTAGACCTGCTTATCTACTCTAACAGTTCGCCTTCAGCTCACCTTGGATACTCCAACCCTTGGTCAAACACTTGAAGATAGTCCTATCAACACGAGCTATTGTCCTTTGATGCTGGATACGCTGGTGTAGATTTCTTTTCTGTAATTGGATTAGAATAATATAAGTAGTGCTAAAGTCGATGCGCTAAATGAGAGTTCGAGGTGGGATGAGTAAATTAGCTCGAATTGATTAGTGCATCTGCTTCTATTTTCGTAGTGAATCATAGCGACTCGTCCCGTGTCAATAAGGTCTGAGGAAGGCTATGAGCCAGGATTAAAGCGCCTTTTGCTCATGGTCCGAGGGACGAGGGAAGTGGAATGGCTTAGTACGCGCCTGCTTTTGAGAGCCTTTCTGCCCTGAGGAGGCCTCATTTCTGGGGCATCCAGAAAAGCCATCCCATTCAAGCCTATCGGGTTCCTTTATTTGAGACTCTTTCTCCTATGGGGATGATGTGCGCATGTTGGCTACTCCGCTTGAGTAGTGCGTTCACTACCAAAACTGATTAAAGATTAAGGATTTTGTACTTACAAAGGTAAAGGTTCACGTCTTCGTAACTAATCAAAGCATTGGAATGAAACCGTGGGCTTACAGGTATAGATAGCTTGGTTTTGGAATAGATAACACCTTCCTAAAGAGTCGGTCGGGGTGGGCTAAGCTAATCAGCAGGCTTATTCAGACATGCTTATGGGCAGTGGGCAGATAGCAGATATTGATTCAAAACTCTTCCTTAGTGGCTTAGCCGACCTACCTTCGTTGAGGAGCTACAGACTTTAATAAACTGCCATAGCTTGCCGCTACGCCCCTGACGTTCTAACAGCTATCTAGTTCTACCAGCTAGAAGCCGGAGATGGTCTCAGTCAGCTAATCGGAAGGCTTATCCGCACATGATAGCGGCATTCTGACCTAAAGGTAAAGGGCGGGCCTTACTTCAGTAAATTAAAACGTTCGATAGAAGCCCCCCACGGAGCGCTAAGAAGCAAGGGATATTCACTCAGCAGAAAGGGCTGCTACGTTAAGAACCTCGCCTTATCTAAGTGTGCTAGGGCCATTAGCCCACTCACTCCCCTTTTCTTTTTATGTGCAGCCTCTCTCTTATTATACGATGCATCTGATTCACTGTCAAGGACCGTCTATTCACCAAAAGAAAGAGCTTAAACGGCTCAAAGACTAGGAGCGGATACGATCACAGTAAAGTCAGAGGGTTTCTTCCCCTTCATGTGCAGCTCCTTCTCTAAGACATTTGGCATCTGTCTTATCTGTCACCTCTTTTACCCTTTGAACAGCAACCCGAAACAGGCATACAAGCAGGTCAGCTGGTCACCTCACTTCTTTGTCTGCTCTGGCAATCAAAGGAAGGGGCAAAAAGCTTTCCTACGGTCACTGTCTTTGAGTATGTATAGAATAGGAAAGCAGGCAATCGGGCTTGACTTTTTAGCCAGTTTATACAGTCCGACATCGTGAATTCACATAGAGTAACCTACTTCTCTTCCGTAGAAGACCAAAGACACCATTCTTTCTCCTTGTCCTTGAGTCGATTCATTCCGCGTTGGATGAGTCTAATTCGATGTCGAAATCGAATATATAAATTAAAAAAAAAATTCCTAAACGAAAGAGAAAAAAGAGTTTACGAGCAAGCCAAATCCCTGTTAATGAGTCACCATTACTAATAAGTCAAGAATAATCCAAACCTTCCTTTCCTCTTCTTTTTCTACCCTTTCTTGATCTAGCTTTCTGACTAACTGAATAGACAAGAGACCTGGATCCCAATCCTTAGCGGTTCCTCTAGGTGAAATATTCCTATCCATCTCATGATCATCACTATGAAGAAGGAGCTCTCCCATAGCATAGGGTCTCTTTCGAGAACCTCTGTTCTAGTGAAAGCAAAGCCCATTTCCTCCATGGCTTATATTTATATAGAAAAGTATCTAAGCCTATTATATTAAAGGAGTCCTAATTAGACTCCTCTCTTCAAAAGCCAGAAGGAATCTCAAGGAATAAGCCCTCCGTAGGGCTTACCAATGTAACTGGCTTAGATGGCATTTTAACAGTTCAATGCTTCCCGCTTTAATAAGATATTCAAAATACCTTAGTCTTAGTAATCACTTTACAAAGGCCAAGAAAAGAAATCTCTCCCAGGTAAAGAGAACTCCTAAAAGGCTTACCGGTCAAACCCCCAAAAAGGGAGCTCGCATGCCCCTAGCTGCCCGGAAAGGAAACTAAAGACTCAATAGCAATTCGCTCAAAGGTAGAGTGACTCCATTCAAGGGACCGAAAGCAATAGAACGATTTTCTTACTTATCTCTTATCTTATATCTTAGGGCAGCAGCAATCTTTAGATAGCTCTATAGGTATATCCTACTTGGGAGAGCTCTTTGAATACACCACCACGACGAAGGCCGGTGAGAGTGGGACTCTTATTGACACTGGGAATACTGCTACGAAAGCTGCTTCAAGAGAAGTAGGAGAATATCTAGAGATTGCTGGAAAGAGACTTCTAGCCAGGTTTGCTCACATTCCCGGAGCTCCTTCGTACGGCTTAAGGGATAGAAGAAGAGGTGTTTGCAAGAAAAGGTTTGACATTCTCATCCCCACGAATCAGGAAAGCGTGCCTGGAACTGAGTACGGCTAACCGCTTCTTGCTAACAAAGTTGTCCAATTCAATGAATGTGTTTGCGTCCTCTCTTCTTAGTCTACGATTATCCCTGCTCTTCCTCAGATGTGGATATCTTTACCTGGTCGAAAGTAGAAATGTGTGATTGGCTTCGTCCCGGCCTTCAATAAATAGCAGTTGATTCGTGAATACCGTATTCCATAGTTGCCAAAGAGGCCTTTTCTTCCTCACAGCGCATTCTCTGCTCTAGCACACCGGAAACTCTCACAGTAAGAGTGGATAGGCTTACACCGGTGGCAGAGATCGAACTAAAGGCAAAAGTTGGAACCGGCTAACTAGATCCAATGAAGATAGTTTCTGTTGTTGACTTCCACCCTAGGGAAAGGCCTTAGAGTTAGCCTGCTCCTCTTGATTCATAAGCAGTCCACCATCTCCTTACTTCCGAAGACGACGGGTTCTTTCCTTCGCCTCTTCTCTAAGCATCCAGGGCACAGTCTCAAGGCTTTGAAGGAAAGGTTCACTTCGGCTTAGATTCCGATTCCGGGTCTTTCTTTTAAACCTCTTCCATGCCACCCTCTTGAAAAGCAGTTGTCCAAGTCAACGAAGAGGAAAGACGCTTTATATACCGACCTTACTAGTGCCTTTTTTCACCCTCCCCTCCCTGGCATCTTTGACAGATGTCCATACTCTCTCAAATCATGAACATGGACCCTCTAGTTAAGTTATGGCGTACTTTGCTGACCGTTCAAAGGACCATTGGAAATCCGATATCGAGATGTCTTTAAGCTGGGTGCTGTGAAATCGAATTGATGTGGCACTTTTTTTAATGGGTTGGGGTTCAGTGTCTCTCTCTATATAAAGGAGAATGTTCAAAGCGGGGTAGAGGAAAATCATCAGGCTCATGACCTGAAGACTTCATCATGTCCCCGCCTACTCACTGGATAGGATATGGTCTGTGTGCCGCGAGTGCTCCGTCTTTCTTTACTTAAAAAAGGAATTGATAGTCTTCAGGCTCAAGGCGATAGGCCAGTGACTATCTAGCCCCGGAGTCTTTCTCTCCGTCAAAGGAACTCTTTCTTGAACAAGCACGGCGCTATCAGGACAAAATCCTAGCAGAAGCAGAAAAAGAGGAGTGATTGTGGTCTTCGATTCGAATTCGATTTCGGTCTTAGTCTCAGTGTGGCTGATCATGCTCGGCAGACCAGCGTCCCATAATTCATGGTGATGGTGGGCGAAGATCTATAGTACTTTCCTTACTACCATGGTAGCATGAGCGTTCGCCTTTAGTAAGGAATAGCATTAGATCAAGGTAGCGCTATCTTATAGCATAAGATAACCAACCATTGTTTACCTTACCATTTAATACGTTTTTCCAAAAATTCCTTAGACTGAGATAGCATGGTGAGCCCTTATAACTAAAGATCTATAGCTGAGTATAGTTGAGCCCTTGGAAGCTTTATAGCATAGCCTTTTATAGATATAGAGGAGCTGCTCGCCTGGTCGCCGAAAGCCCTCGTCGGTAGCCATGGTTAAGCAAAGGCTTCTATGGCTCTAAGGTAGTAGACTTGGCCGCGCATGAGATGTTAGCCTTTAGACCTTCCCCATGGACCGGGGCTAAGGGCCTAATTATGTTCCGCGTCGTCTTAGTCTTATCGCCTGACTATTTTATTAGTATAGAAAGAACGGGAGCCGGGCTTCTTCTAAGGCGAACAGCCCTATAAATTACGTAATGTTATTAATTTTCGTATTCATGTTTTTTTCTGCATAAAAGCAGCGTCTATTGGGTCTTTGTGGTGGTTGATAGATTCTCTTAGAACCAGGGCTCCCGTTTTTCGTATTATTCTTTCTGAAAGGAAGTAGTGAGAAACCACGGAGTTCCGGTTAGCATAACGTCCGATCGAGACAATAAATTCATGAGTCATTTCTGGAGGACGTTATGGAGGAGGGAACCGGCTTGCGCTTCAGTAGCGCCACCCACAAAGGGATGGTTAGATCGAGATGGTTGGTGATTTGTTGAGGAGCCTGGTAAACGGCAAGCCGAGACGCTGGGAGGTGGCAACAGCTGAGTTTGCTTATCCAAACTCGGTGAATAGAAGCACTGAGAGATCGCCGGAAGACCAGAGGAATGAAAGAGTTGGCTCCGCCCGTAATAAGATAAGAGGAAAACTGCTTGGATATCAATGACTTTGCTAGGGTCGACTGCACGCAGAGGTGCGTGAGGGGAAGCAAAGCAAGGATAGAAATGTAAAGCCACGCTGGAGAGCGCAGGAGTTTGAGGTTGGTGATGAAGTGTGGTCCTGATAAAGGAAGACAGGCAGAGAGACGCGGTCAATTGCGGCAGCGAAGGATTTTGCCATTTGTATCAAGCTCAAACTTCCTTCTTGCATGCGTGCCCCCCCGGAAGCTAGAATAAGAGGTCAAAATGGATTGTTAGCGTACTCAATCAAACGGGTGATTTTCTACCCGACTACGGATCTCACACTACCCGCTATAAAGTCAGCATCCATAACCCCAAATGCTACAGGAATACCTTTATTTGGCCATTTGCGATCGAAACAACCTAGGAAAGTTATTGCCTACATAACCTACTCTTCATACCAAGAGAGCCAGGTATCAGATCACTGTAGTTCGAAGACCCCTTTTGTTAAACCAGTTCCTGTACTCTTTTTGAATGAATTCCAGCTAGTAAAGTAATCTGGTAGAAAGGACCCACTCGCCCGCTCTCCCCTCGCCTAGAAGCTTCCAAACCCCAGGCATTGGCCATTAAAAAAGGACCAGCGCCGTTTATTTCACGGTAAAGGCAGGCCACACAAGCGACGTAGGTCTTCATTAGTGAAATGCTTATAGAATTTCCTATAAATGGAGGATTGGCGTTGGTGTTGAGTTAACTCTTGCAGAAAGGAATTCAGCTTCCTCTCTATGTGCTTGCGCTGAACAGCATCTCCGGGATTATCTACGGAGGCAACCTTCGCTTGAATGAAGGCGTCGGCTTCCTGCCTTATATTTTCATATGGCGAGACTTCCATTATTCTCGCGATATTCGGTTCCTGAATCATTAGATTGAAAAGTTTCTAATAGGCCCTTATTTTCCAAGACCCTCAATTCTATCTCTGTTCCATATTTGAAAAAAATGGTCAACGTTGACCGCTTGATCAAAATGCTCGCGCACAAGCCGTTCGTAATCACCGGGGTGAAGCTGAGGAGGTACGTTGAAGTACTGTTGGCCCTCGAGAAGGCGAATACGATGATAGATGGTAGCTTCGTTTTCCGCACCTGCTCTAAAGGTATGAATGGACTCAGAAGTGGATTCTGATTCGAGAGCAGGAAGGCTCAATTGCCTAGATTCCTCCCCACTTTCAGAAGATACATTCCAGATAAAAGTATAAAAGTGGATACGGCTGTTGTCAGACCGGCGACAATCCAGTCCAAGATGAAGAAGCGAAAGAGGGAACATAAACTAGTCAGAAAAAGCAAAATGAAGAAAAAAAGAATTCTACTTCCCTTTCTTTTCTTTTTTTTGAAAGCAGAATTCGATAAATTAAAGAGAGACCGACTAAAAGAACAAAGAAAAACAGCTTTTGAGTGCTCATTATAGCGGTTCCTTCTGATCCTAGAAAACGTCCAAGGCAAGAGCCTAGGAAACTACCCAGGAGAGAAAAAAGAAAGAGAATAGCGTTTTATCATCATCATATTATATTATATTAAAGTCAACGCACTTTCTTGTAGAAAGGTATCTAGTTCTCTTTTTTTTTCGTCAGTTAACCCACTTTTGAGTTCTTCTAGTAATTCTGGTTTGATACTATTTGTAATGATTCTTTCATATTGACTAATTCTGTCTAGTGGCATTCGATCACAGAATCCATTGACAGCAGCATAAATGACTAGAATTTCTTTTTCAATTGGTAGTGGTGTATATTGTGGTTGTTTTAGTACTTCTGTGAGCCTTGCTCCTCTATTGAGTAATGCTTGAGTTGCAGGATCAAGGTCTGATCCAAATTGA